AGTAAAATGCCTGATTAAAGGATTATCGTGATAGGATAAATAATGTAATTTTATTACTTTTACTATTTCAATTTACATTTAACAGAATTAAACTGTAATCCTAAAATATCAAAAATTTTTGTGCACCTTACACCAAAATGTAGAAAAGTAAGCTAAATATAAGCTAGAGGGTTCATACCCCTCATATAGAGTTAATCTCTCTTTTCTAATGCCCAATAATTCGACAAAAATCCTCTTTTTAATTACATTAATTAGAGGTATATTAATTTCATTATGTGCTAATTCATGAATAGGAGCATGAATAGGCTTAGAAATTAATTTACTCTCCTTCATCCCTCTACTATCTTCCAACCAAAATATATTTTCTACTGAAGCTTCTCTTAAATATTTCTTAATCCAAGCTATCGCCTCCTCCTCACTCCTTTTTTTAATTCTATTAAAAACTAATACTCATGAAATATTTTATTTTACAAAAACAAGCTTATGAAATAACTTAATTATAACCCCCCTTTTAATAAAAATTGCATGTGCACCTTTTCATTGATGATTACCATCAGTAGTAGAAGGACTTTCTTGAATAAACTGCTTTATTATTTTATCTATCCAAAAAATTGCACCTTTAATATTAATTTCTTACATACTGTCAAACAATTTTTATATACAAATTATAATTATCTCTTCCGCTATTATCGGAGCAATTGGGGGATTAAATCAAATTTCTTTGCGTAAAATTCTCTCATTCTCATCAATTAACCACATTGGATGAATATTAATTACCATAATAATAGGGTCAAATTTATGATGAATATATTTTCTAGTTTACTCTATTAACATCATTTTAATCATCTCTTTAACATCTATAACTAATTTATCCTACATTTCACAAACTTTTAACTCATTAAACAATAAAAAAATTGTTAAATTTACACTTTTTATTGCACTACTTTCCTTAGGAGGACTTCCTCCATTTCTAGGTTTTTTTCCAAAATGAATAGCTATTCAATTTATAGCCCAAAATATTATAATTTTCACATCCATAATTTTAATTATATCATCTCTTCTTACCTTGTACTATTATATACGAATTATATACACAACATTAATAATTACAAATTCAGAAATCGCCTGAACTATTTCAATCTATCCTAAATATAGTTATTCCAAAACCATCATATTTTCACTTTCAATTATAACTTTAGGGATATTAGTTTCTACTTTAATTTTATCCATATATTAAGACTTTAAGTTAAATAAAACTAATATCCTTCAAAGTTATAAATAAAGAGTGTTTCTTTAAGTCTTAGTATTTATTTACACCTTTAGAATTGCATTCTAATATCATATTCATGAATATAAGACCTTGGTAAAAGAGAAAATTTTTCTCCTCAATAGATTTACAATCTATCACCTATTTAATCTCAGCCATTTTACCTTCTCTTGCAACGATGATTATTCTCAACAAATCATAAAGACATTGGAACACTTTATTTTATTTTTGGTGCTTGAGCAGGAATACTTGGTACATCACTAAGAATTTTAATTCGAACAGAACTTGGTCAACCAGGATCTTTAATTGGAGATGATCAAATTTACAATGTTATTGTTACTGCACATGCTTTCATTATAATTTTCTTTATAGTTATACCAATTATAATTGGAGGATTTGGTAATTGATTAGTTCCTTTAATATTGGGAGCCCCTGATATAGCTTTTCCACGTATAAATAATATAAGATTTTGACTTTTACCACCTTCAATTTTACTTTTATTAATTAGAAGAACAGTTGAAAGAGGGGCAGGAACAGGATGAACAGTTTATCCTCCTTTATCAGCAAGAATTGCCCATGCAGGTCCTGCAGTTGATTTAACAATTTTTTCATTACATTTAGCTGGAATATCAAGTATTATAGGGGCAGTAAATTTTATTACAACTATAATTAATATAAAACCAGCTTATATAAATCAAACTCAAGTTCCTTTATTTGTTTGATCAGTAGGAATTACAGCACTTTTACTTCTACTTTCCTTACCAGTTCTTGCAGGAGCTATCACAATACTTTTAACAGATCGAAACCTCAATACATCTTTTTTTGATCCTGCTGGGGGAGGAGATCCAATTTTATATCAACATTTATTTTGATTCTTTGGTCACCCTGAAGTTTATATTTTAATTCTACCAGGGTTTGGAATAATTTCTCATGTAATTTCTCATGAAAGAGGAAAAAAAGAATCATTTGGTAATTATGGTATAATTTGAGCTATATCAGCTATTGGTTTTCTAGGATTTGTAGTATGAGCTCATCATATATTTACAGTAGGTATAGATGTAGATACACGAGCTTATTTTACAGGAGCTACAATAATTATTGCTGTTCCTACCGGTATTAAAATTTTTAGTTGACTTGCAACAATATATGGATCAAAAATAATTTTCAGACCAGCTTCTCTTTGAGCCTTAGGTTTTATTTTTCTTTTCACGGTTGGAGGATTAACTGGAGTAATTCTAGCTAATTCAGCAATTGATATTATTTTACATGACACCTATTATGTTGTAGCCCATTTCCACTATGTTTTATCAATAGGAGCCGTTTTTGCTATTATAGCTGGATTTGTTCATTGATATCCTTTATTTACAGGTCTTTCATTAAATTCTAGATGACTTAAAAGTCAATTTTTTACAATATTTGTAGGAGTTAACTTAACATTTTTTCCTCAACACTTTTTAGGATTAGCAGGAATACCACGACGGTATTCTGATTATCCCGACGCTTATACTTCTTGAAATATCTTATCATCTATAGGATCAATAATCTCTTTTATTGCTGTAATTATATTTATTTTTATTTTATGAGAAAGAATAAGATCAAACCGATCAGTTTTATTTTCTTCTCAAATAAATAGATCTATTGAATGAGCACATAATTATCCCCCAGCTGAGCATACATATAATGAATTAACTCTTATTACTAAATAATATATATTTCTAATATGGCAGATTAGTGCAATGGATTTAAGCTCCATAAATAAAGTTTACACTTTTTTTAGAATTACATGGCTACATATGCAAATTTAGGTTTACAAGATAGTGCCTCACCTTTAATAGAACAATTAATATATTTTCATGATCATTCAATATTTATTATTACTATAATTGTTACTACAGTAGGATATATAATTCTATCTCTAATAACAAATAAATATATAGATCGTCATGTAATAGACGGTCAATATTTGGAAATCCTCTGAACAATTATTCCTGCTGTAGTTTTAATTTTTATTGCACTTCCATCTCTTCGCATTTTATACTTAATTGATGAAAATTCCAATCCCACTTTAACATTAAAAACTATTGGTCATCAATGATACTGAAGTTATGAATATTCAGATTTCCTAGAAATTGAATTTGATTCATATATAATTCCTCAAAATGAACTTAACTTATATAATATTCGCCTTCTTGAAGTTGACAACCGCACAACTTTACCTATAAATACTCTAACTCGAATCCTAATTACATCAGAAGATGTAATTCATTCTTGAACAATCCCAAGAATTGGAGTTAAAGCTGATGCTACACCAGGACGATTAAATCAAGCAACATTTTGATTTAATCGTCCTGGTGTATTCTATGGTCAATGTTCAGAAATCTGTGGGGCAAATCACAGATTCATACCAATTGTAATTGAAAGAACTTCAACTAACGATTTCTTAAATTGAATTTCAAATATATCTGAATCATCAGATGACTGAAATGCAAGTAATGGTCTCTTAAACCAGATTATAGTAATATAGCAATTACTTCTGATGATTTATAAGAAATTAGTTAATTTATAACATTAGTATGTCATACTAAAATTATTAGAATGCTAATATTTCTTTATTCCTCAAATAATACCTTTAAATTGAATAATAATATTCTCATTCTTTTCAATTATATTAATTATATTTAGTATCTTAAATTATTATACATCCTATAATAAACCCACATCATTACCTATTCCCAAACCAGCTAAAAAAATCTTAACTTGAAAATGATAACAAATTTATTTTCAGTTTTTGACCCTTCTTCTAGTATTATAAATTTATCATTAAATTGATTAAGAACTTTTATCGGATTATTACTAATTCCAACTTCTCTATGACTAATTCCTTCACGAACAACAATTTTATGAAACTTAGTTATTAATAAATTACATGAAGAATTTAAATTACTAATTGGTAAAAAAAAAATTAGTAAAGGTTCAACATTCATTTTTATTTCAATTTTCTCAATTATCATATATAATAATTTTATAGGATTATTTCCATATGTTTTTACTAGTACTAGTCATATAATCATAACAATTTCACTTGCTTTACCATTATGATTAAGTTTCATAATTTTTGGATGAATTAATAATACTAAGCATATATTTATTCACTTAGTACCACAAGGTACCCCTGGAATTCTTATACCCTTTATAGTATGTATTGAAACAATCAGAAATATTATTCGACCAGGAACTCTGGCAATTCGATTAGCTGCTAATATAATTGCAGGTCATCTTCTAATAACTCTTCTAGGTAACACTGGAAGAACAATAATAATATCTTTACTGCCTCTTCTAATTATTACACAAATATTACTTTTAACTTTAGAGTCTGCAGTGGCAATTATTCAATCTTATGTATTTGCTGTTTTAAGAACATTATATTCTAGAGAAGTTAATTAATAATGTCAATACATACAAATCACCCTTATCATTTAGTCACTTATAGTCCATGACCTATTGTAGCAGCTTTAAGAATTATAGTAGCAATATTAGGCTTCATTAAATTTTCATATGAATTTAATGAAAAACTTATATTTTTAGGAATATTAATTTTAACTTTAACTACAATTCAATGATGACGTGATGTTATTCGAGAAAGAACTTACCAGGGGTGTCATACAAAAGAAGTAATAACAGGATTACGATGAGGTATAATTTTATTTATTGTATCAGAAGTCTTTTTTTTTGTATCCTTTTTTTGAACTTTTTATCATAGTAGTTTAGCCCCAGCTATTGAATTAGGTTCATCTTGACCTCCACTAGGGATCATTCCATTTAATGCTTTACAAGTACCTTTATTAAATACAACAGTTCTTCTAGCATCAGGAATTACTATTACATGAAGTCATCACGGATTATTAGAAAATAATTATAATCAAGCAACTCAAGGTTTAATATTCACTATCATTTTAGGTTTATACTTCACCATACTACAACTATATGAATATTATGAAGCTCCTTTCACAATTGCTGATTCAGTTTTTGGTTCTACCTTTTTTGTAGCAACAGGATTCCATGGGCTTCATGTAATTATTGGAACTACCTTTCTTATCACCTGTATATCTCGAATACTATTTATACACTTTACATCAAATCATCATTTTGGTTTTGAAGCAGCAGCATGATACTGACACTTTGTTGACGTTGTATGATTATTTTTATATGTTTCAATCTATTGATGAGGTAGATAATTATTTATTTAGTATAATAAGTACATTTGATTTCCAATCAAAAAGTCTAAAAAATTAGAATAAATAATTCAAATTCTAGGAATTATATCTATAATTATTATAATAATTTCTTTTATTGTAATATTTCTAACTAATTTTCTCTCCAAAAAAAATATTGAAGATCGAGAAAAAAGATCTCCTTTTGAATGCGGATTTGATCCTATTAGATCATCTCGCTTACCATTTTCCTTACGATTTTTTTTAATTGCAATTATTTTTTTAATTTTTGACGTAGAAATTGCTTTAATTTTACCCATAACTATTATTTCCTTAAGATCAAATATAATAATTTGAATAATTACTAGAATTCTATTTTTATTAATTTTAACAATTGGATTATATCACGAATGAAATCAAGGATCACTTGAATGAGCTTCATAATAAATTTAGGGTTATAGTTAATTATAACATTTGATTTGCATTCAAAAAGTATTGAATTTTCAATTTTCCTTATAAGTAAGAAGCAAATAATTGTAATCAGTTTCGACCTGATAGTAAGATATTTTAAATATCCTTATTTACCTTAATTAATTGAAACCAAAATAGAGGTATATCATTGTTAATGATAAAATTGAAATAATTTTCCAATTAAGAAGATGTGTTGATCGAATAAAAGCTGCTAACTTATTATTCAAGTGGTTAAAGTCCATTTACATCTTAATTAATTTATATAGTTTAAACAAAACATTACATTTTCATTGTAAAAATAAAATTATTTCTTTTTATAAATATATTCAAAGATAAAATTATCTCAATAACAGCTTCAGTGTTATACTCTAATATAAGATATTTGAATAAATAATAAATATAATTAAAATTAAAGTAATTAAAAAAACTACCAAATAAGATTTTAAATCATTAGTTTGGAATCATTGATTAAATCCTGCAATTTTTATTAAAACATAATATAAATTTTGTGCACCAAAATATTCTCTTCATCCTAAATCAATATATTTAATTGAATTTAATCCAATTGTTAAAGGCATTTTTCTTACCCCTTTTGTAAAAATCAAAGGTATAAATCATATTGATCCTGAAAAAATTACTACTCTATAATATTTAAATATATTAAAATAATAATTTAATCTATATTTAAATAAGATTCTTCCTAGCCATAAACCTAATAATCTAACAAAAATAGGTATTATTTTTATAAAAAAAGGTAAACAAATAAAATAAGGAGTTAAAAAAATTATTCAATTTAATATTCTTCCTCCTAAAACAGCAAATACTATTAAACCTAATATACCATATACTATTATTCAACTCTCTTCACTTAATTTAGATATAGGAACCAAATTAAAATCTCCTCATAAAACATAATAAAATAAACGAAAAGAATAACAAACTGTTAAACCGGTGGAAAAAAAATATAAAAAATATATAAATATATTTAAATTTCTTATTGATACTACTTCTAAAATTATATCTTTTGAATAAAATCCTGCTAAAAAGGGTATTCCACATAAAGCAAAATTTGATACCATAAAACAAGCTGATGTTAAAGGTATTAATACTGATAAACTTCCTATAAATCGAATATCTTGAAAATTTTTCACATTATGAATTACCATTCCAGCACATATAAATAATAAAGCTTTAAATAAAGCATGAGTTAAAAGATGAAAAAAAGCTAAATCAGCAAATCCTAAAGATAAAATTCTTATTATTAATCCTAACTGTCTTAAAGTTGATAAAGCAATAATTTTCTTTAAATCATATTCAAAATTAGCTCCTAATCCAGATATAAATATTGTTAAAACAGAAATTACTAATAAAAAACTTAAAAGCCAGTTAGGGAAAGCTTTACTAAATCGAATTAATAAATAAACACCAGCAGTTACTAAAGTAGATGAATGAACTAAAGCTGAAACTGGAGTAGGAGCAGCTATAGCAGCTGGTAGTCATGCTGAAAAAGGAATTTGGGCACTTTTAGTTATACCTGCTAATACAACCAGTACCGTAATTAAATATAATTCATACTTATTTATTATACAATCTAAATAATAAATATAATTTCATCTTCCAAAATTTAATATTCATGCAATTGCTATTAATAAGGCCACATCTCCTACTCGATTTGATAAAGCGGTTAACATGCCAGCATTATAGGACTTTACATTCTGATAATAAATTACTAAACAATAAGAAACTAAACCTAAACCATCTCAACCTAATAAAATTCTAATTAAATTAGGACTAATAATTAAAAATATTATAGATAATACAAATATTAATACTAAAAAAATAAATCGATTTAATGTCACATCCCCATATATATAATCCTCTCTATATAAGATTACTAAGGATGAAATTAAAGTAACAAAACTTATAAATAATAATGATATTCAATCTAACAATAAAGTTATAACAATTGAAGAAGAATTCAATCTAATAATTTCTCACTCAATAAAATATGATATATCATTTATAATACAATAAATACTAAATATAAAATTTAGTAAGGAAAAAAAGAATAAAAAAAAAAATCTAATAAAACATAAAGACAAATATATCATGACCTAAGATAACTATTTATATCTATGACACCACAAATCATAATTTTAATTTAAACTACTTAAGTATTAAAATCAAATTAATACATATTCTCTTTTTAAAATTAATAGATTTAAAGGTAATCAATGTAGTATTAACAATAAATATTCACGACAATATCCTCTAACTCTTCTATATATACCAGAATAAAAATTTCCATGTTGACTATAAGAATATAAATATAAAGTATAAGCAGCTCTAAAAAATGAAATCAATATTAAAAATAATATCACTATTCATATTCAGCCTACCATTCTATTAAATAAACCAATCTCTCCTATTAAATTTAAAGAAGGAGGAGCAGCCATATTACAAGATGATAATAAAAATCATCAAAGAGCTATACTAGGTATTAAATTTAATAACCCTTTATTAATTAATAAACTCCGTCTTCCTAAACGCTCATAACTAATATTTGCTAAACAGAATAAACCAGAAGAACATAAACCATGAGCAATTATTAATACAAATGTTATATAAAAACCTCACGTATTTAATGTTATTAATCCCCCTACTACTAAACCTATATGAGCGACAGATGAATAAGCAATTAAAGCTTTTATATCCACTTGACGTAAACATATTAATCTTACCAAAAATCCTCCTACTAATCTAATAGATAATCAAAATACATTAAAAATTACACCAATACTTGTCATATATTCAAAAACACGTAACAGTCCATAACCCCCTAATTTAAGTAATACTCCAGCTAAAATTATTGAACCAGATACTGGGGCTTCAACATGAGCTTTAGGAAGTCACAAATGTACTAAATATATAGGTATTTTAACCAAAAATGCCAAAATTATTCTTAAATATAAATAAAAATTTATAAAATTTCCTAAATATATTAAAGAAAAATTTAAATAATATAAATTATTATAAAGATATATAATTCCTAATAATAATGGTAAAGAGGCAAATAAAGTATAAAAAAGTAAATAAATACCAGCTTGAAGACGTTCAGGTTGATATCCTCAACCAAAAATTAAAAATAAAGTAGGAATTAATCTCCCTTCAAAGAAAAAATAAAAAGATAAAATATTTAAACTACAAAATGTACAATATAATATTAAAAGTAATATAATAATTATAAATAAAAATAAATTATTATAAAATTTATATCGAATTACTGAATAACTTGCTATAATTATTAATACACAAATTCAAAAACTTAATATAACCAACCCATAAGATAAATAATCATAACCAAATATATATCTTAAATTTCTTCAACAAAAAAAATCAATATTAATTATATATAATAAAGAAATAAAAAATAATAAATTTTGAATTAATCATCATCTCCTATTTAAAAAGCATAAAGGGATCAAAAAAATTATATATAAAATATATCTTAACATTGTAATAAACCAAATGAATTAAAATAATCATTTCCGTGGGTACGAATTATTGAAACTAAAATTGATAAACCTAAAGCCCCTTCACAAGCAGCAAAAGATAAAAAAAATATAGTTATATATAATTCGCCTCTTATTATTATTAAATAATAATATAAAATAATAAATAAAATTAATACAATAAATTCCAATCTCAATAATGTTATTAATAAATGTTTACGTTTTGAAGAAAATACCCATAAACCACAAAAAAATATAAAATAAAATATTATTAACATTTTGTTTTAATAGTTTAAAATAAAACATTGGTCTTGTAAACCAAAAATAAGTTCAACTTTTAAAACTTCAAAGGAAAGAAAATCTTATCATTAATTTCCAAAACTAATATTTTTATTAAACTATCCTTTGATATTTTATATTTTATATTAAGAGCTAGAATAATTTTAAGAATTATTTTCTTATTTTTAAATCACCCTTTATCTATAGGGTTAATCCTTTTTCTTCAAGCAATTTGCATATGTTTAATTAGAGGATTTATATCTGTAAGATTTTGATTTTCTTATATTTTACTTTTAATTTATTTAGGGGGTATATTAGTATTATTTATATATGTAACAAGTTTAGCTTCAAATGAGATATTCCTCTATTCAAATAAGATTTTTTTGGTTATTCTTTTTTTCCCTATTATTTTTATTTTCATATATTATATTAATTTAAATTTTCCTTTGAATTTGTATGAAAATATAGAAAATAGTTTTATTATAAACTTCACTTCTAACAACTTTTTATTAAAAATATATAATCAACCTATTAATATAATTACTATCTTAATTGCTTCTTACTTATTTTTAACTTTAATTGTAGTAGTTAAAATTATTAATGTTCATAAAGGACCTCTACGACAAATAAACTAATGTATAGACCTTTACGTAAAATTCACCCTCTAATCAAAATTTCAAATAATGCTTTAGTTGATCTCCCTACTCCTTCTAATATTACTTCCTGATGAAATTTTGGCTCCTTATTAGGATTATGTTTAATTATTCAAATTGCAACAGGATTATTTTTAGCCATGCATTATTCTGCACATATTGATTTAGCTTTTTCCAGAGTTGCACACATTTGCCGAGACGTGAATTACGGTTGATTATTACGAACTCTTCATGCTAACGGAGCTTCAATATTTTTTATTTGTATTTATCTTCACATTGGACGAGGTATATATTATGGTTCTTATAAGTTTTATTATACATGAATAATTGGGGTTGTAATTCTTTTTTTAGTAATAGCAACTGCATTCATAGGATATGTACTACCATGAGGTCAAATATCTTTTTGAGGAGCTACAGTAATTACAAATCTTTTATCAGCAATTCCATATTTAGGAATTGAACTAGTTCAATGATTATGAGGTGGATTTGCAGTAGATAATCCTACACTAAATCGATTCTTTACATTTCATTTCGTATTACCATTTATTGTAGCAGCTGTAGTAATAATTCATCTTTTATTTCTACATCAAACCGGTTCAAATAATCCATTAGGTGTTAATAGAGATATTGACAAAATTCCATTTCATCCTTATTTTACTTTTAAAGATATTGTAGGTTTTATTATTTTATTTATAATATTATCTATCTTGTCTTTAAAAGAACCTTATATGTTAGGAGATCCTGATAATTTTATTCCTGCTAATCCTATAGTTACTCCAGTACATATTCAACCTGAATGATATTTTCTATTTGCATATGCAATTTTACGATCAATCCCAAATAAACTAGGTGGTGTTATTGCACTAGTATTATCAATTGCCATTTTATTTTTTATACCCTTAACATCTACTAATTCACGGGGTCTTCAATATTATCCTATTAATCAATTTTTATTTTGATCAATAGTAGTAATTGTTATTTTACTTACATGAATTGGTGCCCGACCTGTTGAAGATCCTTATATTTTAACAGGTCAAATTTTAACTATTCTTTACTTTCTTTATTATATTCTTAACCCTTTAATTATTAAAACCTGGGATAATATCTTATATAATAAATAATAAGTTATAAACTTAATGAATAAGCTTATGTCTTGAAATCATAATGAAAGGGTTAAAATCCCTTATTAACTTTATCTTACTTAAGAAAACCTTTAAAAGAAAATTTTTAATCCTAAGTAAAAAAACAAAAAATTTAAAGATAAAGGTAAAAATCTCCTTCATGCCAAATATATTAACTTATCATATCGATAACGAGGTAAAGTTCCACGAACTCAAATATATGAAAAAGCAATAAAAATTAATTTTAAATAAAAACTAAATGAATTTAAATTAGATCCAAGAAAAATAATACATATTAACATTCTCATAAATAAAATTCTTGAATATTCACTTAAAAAAATTAAAGCAAAACCACCTCTTCCATATTCTACATTAAATCCAGAGACTAATTCAGATTCACCTTCAGCAAAATCAAAAGGACTTCGATTAGTCTCAGCAAGACAGGATACAAATCAAACATTACATAAAGGAAGACATAAAAATAAAAATCAAACACCTATTTGATAATAATAAAAATCTAATAAAGAATAACTTCTAACCAAAAAAATAAAAGATAATAAAATTAAAGCTAAACTCACCTCATAAGAAATTGTTTGAGCTACTGCTCGTAAGCCTCCTAATAAAGCGTAATTTGAATTAGAAGACCACCCAGCTAATATTACAGTATAAACCCCTATACTTGTACATACTAGGAAAAAAAATAAACCTAAATTAAAAGTAAAAAAACCTCTTATATAAGGTATTAATATTCATAAAATTAATGATAAAAATAAAGAAAAAATAGGACAAACATAATATAATAAATAATTTGAAATTGATGGATTTACATGTTCTTTACAAAATAACTTAATTGCATCCCCAAAAGGCTGTAAAATTCCTACAAAACCAACTTTATTTGGTCCCTTACGTAAATGAATATAACCTAGAACCTTGCGTTCTAATAAAGTAAAAAAAGCCACCCCAACCATAACAAAAATAATTAAAATTAATCCTACCAATATTATTATAAATAATTCTTTATTCAACATTTACTATCTATGATAATTAATCATATTAACAGATTCTAAATCTGTTGCACTTAAATCTGCCAAAATAGCTTTATTAATAGTATTCAATCATAAAAAAAAATTATTTTAAATATCTGGTCCTCTCGTACTAAGATATTAAAGTAAATTAAAGATAGAAACCAACCTGGCTCACGCCGGTTTAAACTCAGATCATGTAAGATTTTTAAGGTCGAACAGACCTAGTTTATGAACATCTGCACCCAAAACTAATCTTAATCCAACATCGAGGTCACAATCTCTTTTTTCGATATGAACTCTTAAAAAGAATTATGCTGTTATCCCTAAGGTAATTTAATCTTTCAATCATTATTAATGGATCTTAAAACTATTAATAATATTAATATTAAAAAAGAGTTAATTTTATCTTCTAATCACCCCAATTAAATAAATTTCATAAAAATCAAAAATCAAATATTAACTCAATTAATTACTAAATTTATTAAACTCTATAGGGTCTTCTCGTCCCTTAATAACATTTAAGTATTTTTACTTAAAATCTAAATTCAATTTCAATTAATATAAAACAGAATTTACCTCGTCCAACCATTCATGCCAGCCCTTAATTAAAAGACTAATGATTATGCTACCTTTGCACAGTCAAAATACTGCGGCCCTTCAAAAACTTCTCAGTGGGCAGGTTAAATTTCTTAAATATAATCAAGAAACCATGTTTTTAATAAACAGGCGAGTAAAATATTTGCCTAATTCTTTATATTAACATTACAATTTATTACACTAAATAAATTAAAATTTTACTAATTAAATCATAATTCCAAAAATTTTCAAATTCAACTTAACATTTTAATATAAAAATTAAATAAAAATTAAAAATCTCTTAAAAATAAGAATTAAATTTTAACATCCTCTAATTATTAACAAATTCTAAATTTATAAAATCCTCTAAATTACACTATATTATAATTATATTTTAAAAAGATTATCCCTTTCAAAATTAAGTACAAAAAATATTTAAATTAAAATATATTAAATAAATTATATACTCCGAATTAAATTCGTTTATTAAAAAACTAGATATCCTTGAAAACGAATAACATTTCATTACCAATTAAAAATTATTAATTTTTATGACACAAAAAATAACATTTTTAATTAAATCTTTCAAATTCGAGAAGAAAAAAAATTTTTAATATATTTTAATATACTCTGATACACAAGATACAATTAATAAAATTGACTTTTTTCAATTATAAATAATTAATTAAAATTTCCCTCACAGTACTAATCTACTATAGTAAAAAATATTTTATTTATAAATTATACACCAACCTAAAATTTATTTAATTTAAATTACCACTTAAATAATAAAAAAAACAATTATATCAATTTCAGATTACATCGAATCGCACGATAAAAAATTTCAGTGTAAATGAAAACCTTAACTTTAAGTTTAACCTGAAATACTTCCTAAGTACATCTTCCGATACACTTACTTTGTTACGACTTATCTCATCTTAATTAACGAGAGCGACGGGCGATGTGTGCATATTATAGAGCTATAAATCATTTTATTAATCTTTATAAAATTACAATTAAATCCACCTTCAAATCATGTTTCAACAACAATCCGTATAAATATATTTTATTGTAATCCATTATTCAACTTATATATTACTGCACCTTGACTTGAAATATTAATTACTAATATATCTTGAAAATAACCTAAAAGTATATTCATAAACAGCGGTATACAAGAAATTAAATAAGTAAGGTTCAACGTGGACTATCGATTACATAACAGATTCCTCTAAATAGACTATAATACCGCCAAATTCTTTAAGTTTCAAGACCATATCTACTAATACTCTAGCTTAAAATTTTACAATAAAAATAATAGGGTATCTAATCCTAGTTTACATTTTTATTTTCATAACAATCATACTATAAAAACATACTTCAAAATATTATAAATATTTCACCTTATAATATCATAATACTTGTTTAAAAATTTAATATTAATTATTTCAAAACCAATAATATTCATTTGATTTTACTGTATAACCGCGGATGCTGGCACAGCTTTTACCAAACCTAATAACATTTACCAAATCTAAATTAACTTAATATCAATAAAATTATCTACTGCCTAAATTACTAATCAAATTCTCTTTAAGAAATTTCAATCTACAAAAATTTACATATAAATTAATGTTAAAATGAATAAATTAAGCAAGAATAAAACTCAAACTTACTTATTAACTTTCCAAAAAACAATGGATTTAAACCAATGCTTTGAAGAAACGTTTAAATCTATCTATCAGCTTTACAAATTCAAAGGACACAATAATTTAAATTCATTCTGATGAAAACAAAATAGCAAATTTAAGTAAAAATTAAAAATCCCCTCTCCTGTCAAAAAAAAAAAATGTCGCCCAACATTCGATTTAAACGTTTCTTCAAAGCATTGGTTTAAATTAAAGTATCTATCCCACTACATAGCTCCATTTTTTTCTTTTTTTATAAATGGAGCTATGTAGTGGGATAGATACTTTAGTATATAATAAATAATTTAATAATATATATTTACCTTATTTAGTTAACTAAGAATAATTGGAAGACACATTCTTATGTTTTAATATTAAAACCCCTTTTTTTTATTCTCTCCTTATAGGTTATTGTACTTTGTATAAATAAAAAGTCTAATTTATACGAATAATGTAAATAAATCTTTTCTTATAAGATCTTAATATATAATTAAGGTAAATATATAATAGTATGTCCTTATTATACTATGGTTAAAATTTTTACTTAAACACATTATATATTTTAATTTAACCAAATATCATTGAATTATTGTTCCAATGTTTAAAAAGTTTCTTTAAACATAACATGTGTAAATCA